TATGTTGGGAATCTCCTATGATAATCATCCACGCCTTAAACGTATCTTGATGCCTGAAAGTTGGATAGGCTGGCCCTTACGTAAGGACTATATTACCCCAAATTTCTATGAAATACAAGATGCTCATTGAATGATAAGGAAACTAATGTTCACTTATACGACACAACTCCAGATTTCATTCAAGTCAAGGAATATTTTTACGTTCTGTTCTAGATGAAACAGAGTAACTGGACTCTAATTCGTATTATGGATAGGCCTAAAAAAGGCTTCATTGCTATTCCCGAATTTGGAAAAGATAATATCTATTTTGTATGAGCAGAAACAAAAAGATGAATCAAAAGAGTTCTGCACCATGAACTTTGTACCGCGCACATCACTTAGACAGACCTCGGAAAGTAACGTAAGCAAGAGTGAAGAAATAGAATAAATATAAAAGAAAAAGTGAAATTCCGAAATAAAAAGGGATTGAATTTTATTTGTACTGTGTCTGAAATGCATCCTGTCTATTCCTATCCTTCAACCCCTCTATACTTTTTTTAAGTTTTTTTTTTACTTTTTTTTTTTTTTTTTGATATATATATGAAGACTTAACACTCTTTTTGAGTGAGAGAAAGCACAATATGAACAAACAAGAAAGAAAAAAGAAACAAAAAAAAGGGAACATAATCCCACTTTAGTTCTTTACCATAACCATACATATATTTTTTACCCATCTCTAAAAATGGAGGTATATATCTATACGCTAGATGAATAAGTATGTATCATGCTCTTGACTATTAACGAATATATATCCTGATCTGTCTCGATTAATTTGTATGAATATCTATCCGATATATTATTCATGTGTCAGGAACCAGATTTGAACTGGTGACACGAGGATTTTCAGTCCTCTGCTCTACCAACTGAGCTATCCCGACCATTTCCCGTGCATCATCCTAGTAGAGTACTTGTATCTATGTCAATTAAAGGGACTAAATCTAAATAAAGTAAAGTATTAAATAAAGTAAAGTATTAAAAAATTTTATCTAATAAATGTAAGGATAATGATATGGACTGTGAATGATTCAATAATAGAGATTCATTGCCCATATATGTTCATTTGTACAGGTATTGTATCTATCCAAATTGGGATAAGATCCAAAGATTTCTCTTCGGATCCATTTGTGAAAGAGTAGAGTGAATGAGAAAGAAAGATAGTGAATTTTGTTTGAACCACTGATGAAAAAAAGAGGATAAATAGTTAGGAAGTAAAATGGACTTTTTGTTGGGGATAGAGGGACTTGAACCCTCACGATTTCTAAAGTCGACGGATTTTCCTCTTACTATAAATTTCATTGTTGTCGGTATTGACATGTAGAACGGGACTCTCTCTTTATTCTCGTCCGATTAATCAGTTTTTCAAAAGATCTATCAAACTCTGGAATGAATGATTTGATCACTGAATATTCGATTCTTCCTTCAACTTCGATTGGAATGGATTCACAATAACTCTGAATTTTTTCTTTCATATATATATATTCGATAGATTCGGGTCGTGATTAATCGTTTGATATGTTAGTATGTATACGTACGTATTAGATATATAGGGCCGTCCTTTCTGTAATTTCGATAGAGGAATTCCAGCTACCAACACAACGTAGTCAACTCCATTCGTTAGAACAGCTTCCATTGAGTCTCTGCACCTATCCTTTTTTTATTCTAGTTTTATAAATAGAAACCCTTGTTTTATCAAAATAAAGATTTGGCTCAGGATTGCCCATTTTTAATTCCAGGGTTTCTCTGAATTTGGAAGTTACCACTTAGTAGGTTTCCATACCAAGGCTCAATCCAATCAAGTCCGTAGCGTCTACCAATTTCGCCATATCCCCTTTTGATTTGAGACCAAGATCCAGTTGGAATTCCACCCATCTCTTTCATTTATTTTGGAACCGTTGAATTCATTAGATAATGATTCCCATATCGAAAAAGTGTATGCTATTTGATTTTTTTGGCGATCCTCTATCAGTTTATTTCTATTGGATAAACCTTGTTTCAATCAGAAATGATTCTATCATTGATGTATCCGCAATTCAATATGGATAGATATATCCCATATATATATATATGTTTCTCTCTCCCTTTCTTTTTTACAGTGCGATTTGGAATACTGGAACGGTCGATATTCATTCTTCTTTTTTTTTTTTTCGTCCTATCTCTTCCTTTTCCGAATGAAACCAGAAGAATGTCTCATTCTAATTTGGATTGTATCTTTATCCTTATCTTATCTTTTCTTAGGACCGATCCGCTCGCTATACGCTATAATTATTGCTATAACTGCTTTACTTTAACTTTAAGAAATAAATTTTTTTTATATTAAGAAATAATTAGATTTTTTATAATCATAGTTTATAATTTTAAATTATCTATTAATATATATATATATACATATTCATTAATATATATATATATATATATTAAAAAATAGAAATATAATGTATAAATATATAAATATAAATAAAATGTATAAAATGCATAAAAAAAAATAGAATGTATAAATAATAATTAATGTAATTAATATGATAGAATGAAAATCCTACTAATTAGTCACATACTAATTAGTCATATATTTCTATTAGAAAAATATCTATTAGAAAAATAGAATTCTATTAATTCTATTTAGTCATATCTAGTTCTATATTATTAGTTATATTAGTTATAACTAATATAACTAATAATATAGATATAATGATATAGATATAACAATAGAACTATGAACTATAGTTCATATTAAATTAATAGCTAATAGCCCTAAGCTAAGATCCAGCAGTTTCCTGAATTCCTATACACTATTTCTATTTGTTATACTATTTCTATTTCTGTTATGTGAGCCCGCTTAGCTCAGAGGTTAGAGCATCGCATTTGTAATGCGATGGTCATCGGTTCGATTCCGATAGCCGGCTTTTTTTTTCTCTATCGATTTTTCCATGATTGATAATCTCTCCTTTTCTCAAAATGTTGGATCACCGATCTATTATGTCGTGGTAACTTGTAACTATGAATAAAAAATGGATTGGAGCAATTAGATCTCTACAGAACAAATCATAAAACGGAGCCTCAACTTCCTATATATACATATACAAAAAATCCGGATATTAATAGAATTCATTTCATTCTACTTTGTAATACTTCAGTAAATTTAGCTTTGCTTTGTTTATCCTTTAGTTCAGTCTTAATTTAAGATTTATTCTGTAAAATGAAATTTCAATAAAATAAAAAAAAAAAGGAGTCTTTATGTCTCGTTATCGAGGACCTCGTTTCAAAAAAATACGCCGTCTGGGAACTTTACCAGGACTAACTAGTAAAAGACCTAAATCCGGAAGTGATCTTAAAACCCAATTGCGTTCTGGGAAAAGATCGCAATATCGTATTCGTCTAGAAGAAAAACAGAAATTGCGTTTTCATTATGGTCTGACGGAGCGACAATTAGTTAGATATGTACATATCGCTGGAAAAGCCAAAGGGTCAACAGGTCAGGTTTTACTACAACTACTTGAGATGCGTTTGGATAACATCCTTTTTCGATTGGGTATGGCTTCGACCATTCCTAGAGCTAGGCAATTAGTTAACCATAGACATATTTTAGTTAATGGTCGTATAGTGGATATACCAAGTTATCGTTGCAAACCCCGAGATATTATTACTACGAAGGATAAACAAAGATCGAAAGCTCTGATTCAAAATTATATTGCTTCACCCCCCCCTGAGGAATTGCCAAAACATTTGACTATTGACTCATTCCAATATAAAGGATTAGTAAATCAAATAATAGATAGTAAATGGATCGGTTTGAAAATAAATGAGTTGTTAGTCGTAGAATATTATTCCCGCCAGACTTGAACCTAACGAAAATAACAAAGAAAGATTCAGAGAATTTTGCCCTCTTTTCGACGAAGTAAATGGATCTAAGGGCCTTGATCCGCATTTTTCTCATTCACGTATTACAAATAGTAGGATTTTTTTTCTTTTTTGCTCTTTCCAATATTTGTATTTTACGTACCGCAGTAATGTAATTAGGAATAGAGAATTTCTGGAATAGAGAATTTCTATCAAATAAAAGTCTTATTGCTGGAATAATGGTATCAGTTGTTATTTGATTTGATACATTGTGGTCGGTCACGTTGGTGAATTAACAGAAACGGAAAGAGAGGGATTCGAACCCTCGGTAAACAAAAGCCTACATAGCAGTTCCAATGCTACGCCTTGAACCACTCGGCCATCTCTCCTACATAATCTTATTATTGACCAGAAACCGAGTGAATAGCGAGTCATTCATATTATTGCAGTACAGGTATGACCGATCAATGGTTCCATAGGAATAATTTTTTCCTATTTCTCAACACCAACTTCTCTCATCAGCTACCCCATGGATCTATTACAAATTCATGAATCGTCCCATGGATTTTTATTTCCATTGTATGGCATGACGTATACACGTCATGTAAACAAAACGGATGGTTACTCTACTATATTTTATCATGGAATAATTATTCTTTTTCCTCTTTGGATCATAACCAAATCAAAACTTCTAGAGTTATCAAAATCCGTAGTAAAAGAAAGTCCTTGGTTATTCAACTTAGATGAAATCTTAGATGAAATAGTAATAGTTCCGTTCATTGGTATACTACGAAATTGTAATGAAATCCAATCTGATTCAAATATTTCATATCTCTCCTTGTCGAAACAAAATGGGACAATTTGAGCGGAAGGTCCACATTTTTAGAATTAGTCTGTTTTATGTTATTTCGTATTGTACAATTCCTTTGTTTGTGGGATCATTTTCCCCGAAGGGTAATGAAAAGAATTCTAATTATAGATTATAGAAAGGATTGCTAATTATGCCTAGATCTCGGATAAATGTAAATTTTATTGATAAGACCTCTTCAATTGTAGCCAATATTCTATTACGAATAATTCCGACAACTTCAGGAGAAAAAAAGGCATTTACCTATTACAGAGATGGT